TTTTTTGGAAAAAATGGAAGATTTTCCTTTTCCTATATCCGAACTAATGAAAGTTTTTTTTAATATTAGAGATGAGGTGGGTAAAGAGTCAGAATTTGAAATTTTAGATCAACAATTGGAAATAAAAAAATACTACCAGGAACAAGCAATAGAATTCTGGGAGAAGATTCCATATGCACAAAAATCCAGAAGTGTTCTGTTACTAGCTCAATTCATTTTTAGAAGATATATTAACTTACCCTTATTGATAATAGCTAAGAATATTGGCCGTATTTTATTACGGCAATCTCCGGAATGGTATGAGGATTTCCAAGATTGGAATAGAGAAATTTATCTAAAATGCAGCTATAATGGTGTTCAATTCTCCAAAACACAATTTCCTAAAAATTGGTTAAAAGAAGGTTTTCAGATAAAAATCCTATATCCTTTTCATTTGAAACCTTGGCACAGATCTAAGCTACGACTCTCTGATAGAGATCTAAAAAAACAAGATGATTTTGATTCTTGTTTTTTAACAGTTTTGGGAATGGAAACAGAATATCCTTGTGGTCCTCCTCGGAAAACACCTTCCTTTTTTGAACCCATTTTTAATGATATAGACTATAAAGTCGAAATCAGAAAATTGAATTTTAGAGTTCGAAGAGTTTTAAAAAAAATAACAAAGAAAAAAGAAAAAGCATTTTTATTTGTAAAACAAATAATAAAAGAACTTTTAAAAGCAAACACAATTCCATTATTTATACCGAGAGAAATATATGAATCAAGTGAAACTCAAACGGAAAAGGATTCTATAATAAGCAATCAAATAATTAATGACTCTCTTAGTCAAATTCGATCTACAGGTTGGACAAATTATTCACAAGCAGCAGAAGAAATGAAAAATAGGATTGATAGAAGAAGCACAATCAGAAATCAAATAGAAATAATGAAAAAAGAGAAAAAAAAAGTAATGCCAAGAATCAAAACAAGTCCTAACAAAAAAAATAAAAATAATAATGGAGAATCACCCCCAAAAATTTGGAAAATATTTAAAATACAAAATATTCAATTAATTGTTCAATTTTTCATTGAAAAAATATACATAGATATCTTTCTATGTATCATTAATATGCGCAGAATCGCTCTACAACTTTTTATCCAATCAACAAAAAAAATTCTTGATAAATACATTTACAATAATGAAACAAATCAAGAAAGGATTAATAAAAGAAATCAAGAAAGGATTAATAAAAAAAAACAAAATAAAATTGACTTTATTTCGCCTATGACTATAAAAAGGGCTTTTGATAATCTTATAAATAGTAAGCGGAAGTCACATATTTTTTTTGATTTATCTTACTTGTCACAAAAATATGTATTTTTAAAATTATCACAAACCCAAGTTATTAACTTCAATAAGTTAAGATGCATTCTTCAATATAATGGACCGTCTTTTTTTCTTAAGACTGAAATAAAGGATTTTTTTGGAAGACAGGGAATATTTCATTCCGAATTAAGACATAAGAAACTTCCAAATTATCAAATGAATCCATGGAAAAACTGGTTAAGAGGTCATTATCAATACAATTTATCTGAGATTACATGGTCTAAATTAGTCCCACAAAAATGGCGAAATGGAATCAATCAATGCCATACGTCTCAAAATAAAGATTTAAACAAATGGGATTCCTATGAAAAAGACCAATTACTTTATTACAAAAAAAAACAAAATTCGAAAGTATATTTATTACCAAATAAAGAAGAGAATTTTCAAAAGAACTATAGATATGATCTTTTATCATATAAATATATTCATTCTGAAACTAAGAAGAACTCCTCTATTTATAGATCATCATTAGAAGCAAATAAGAACCCAGAAAATTCTACCAGAAATAAAGAAAAATTTTTTAACATACTCAAGAATATTCCTATCAAGAATTATCTAGGAAAAAGTGATATCATATATATGAAAAAAAATATAGATAGAAAATATTTGGGTTGGAAAATTAATACAAATATTAAGGTTCAACCTAATAAGGACCAAATAATGGATAAAATTCATAATAACGGTCTTTTTTATCTTCCGCTTGATTCAAACTCGGAAATAAACTACAAAAGGGTCTTTTTTGATTGGATGGGAATGTTTTTTGATTGGATGGGAATGAATGAAAAAATCTTAATCTTAAATCGCCTCATATCGAATCCGAAAGTTTTTTTCTTCCCAGAGTTTGTGATACTTTATCATAAATATAAAGAGAAACCTTGGTTTATCCCAAGCAAATTACTTCTTTTTAATTTAAATATAAACCCAAATTTTAGTGAAAATAAAAACATCAACGGAAAGCAAGAGGAGGATGAGTATTCTTTTGGAAAGCAAGAGGAGGATAAGGATTTTTTAAAAAAGCAAGAGGAGGATTTTTTAAATTTTAACCCATCAAATTCAAAACAATATTTTGAATTAAAGAATCAAAACAATATTGAAGAATATTTTTTAGAATCGATCAGAAAACTAAAAATCTTC